TTCTTTCAAATTCATTAAAATTGCATGTACTGATTCTTCAATACCGACTATCGTAGAATATTCATGTGGTACCTTTTCAGATTTTGCACGTGTAATACATGTTCCTTCTATTTCTCCAAGTAAAGCCCTTCGCATCGCGATACCTATCGTATCTGCTTGGCCTTTCATAAGCGGGGCCAAAATGAAACGGCCATAATAAAGACGCTTACTGTCTGTTCTTGATTCAACACACTTCCACTGTAGTGTCCGAGTGGATACTGCTACTTCCTCTCGAACCATAATATTATTATTCTTTTTTCAGATCATTGAATCATTTATTTCTCTTGAAATCCGTTCAATTCTTATTTCTACACACGTCTTTTTTTAGGAGGTCTACATCCATTATGTGGCATAGGGGTTACGTCACGTACGAAACTTAATAGTATACCACTTCTACGAATAGCTCGTAATGCTGCATCTCTTCCGAGACCAGGACCCTTTATCATGACTTCTGCTCGTTGCATACCCTGATCCACTACTGTACGAATAGCATTTCCTGCTGCGGTTTGAGCAGCAAATGGTGTCCCTCTTCTTGTGCCTCTGAATCCACAAGTACCAGCGGAGGACCAAGAAACCACCTGACCTAGTACATCTGTAACAGTCACAATGGTATTGTTGAAACTCGCTTGAACATGAATAACTCCTTTTGGTATTCTACGCCCACTCTTACGTGAACCAATACGCCCATTCCTACGTGAACCAATTCTTGGTATAGGTTTTGTCATATTTTATCATCTCATAAATATGAGTCAGAGATATACGGATATATCCATTTCATATCAAAACAGATCCTTTATTTGTCCATCGGGTCCTTTAGAAAATCCCCTTTTCTTTTTAGAAAGATTACCCTTGTCTCTGTTTATGTCTCGGATTGAAACAAATTACTATAATTCGTCCCCGCCTACGGATCAGTCGACATTTTTCACAAATTTTACGAACAGAGGCCCTTATTTTCATATTTGTTATTCCTTACCTTAATTCCGAATCTACTCCTTGGAAGAAAATAAGTCTCTTGAAATTTTGAACCTCGAATTGTATTCCCACGAAAGGAATGTTTAAAAAGCCACCTACACCTAATCGTTTGAATCTTTGTTGCGAAGTCTATAAATTATACGTCCCCTGGTTGAATCATAACGACTTACTTCGATTTTTACTCTATCTCCTGGTAGTATCCGTATAAAACTTCGTCGGATCCTCCCCGAAACATAACCTAGAATCAGATCTTCATTATCTAAACGAACCCGGAACATACCATTGGGAAGTGATTCAGTAATTAAACCTTCATGAATCAATTTTTGTTCTTTCATTCCAGGTAACCCCCTTGAAGTATCAACTAATGGAGGAGGAGTGATATTAAACAACCCGTCTTTCCTCTCCTTTTTCACAAATAGGAAGTTACGGATCAACTTCGGATACCAGAAGGATCACCATATATAACACAAAACTTCTCCTCCAATTCCTTCTAGTCGAGCTTCTCGATCTGTCATTATACCTCTAGAAGTAGAAAGAATTACAATCCCCATTCCACCTAAAATCCTAGGAATTCGTTGATAGTTGGAATAGATTCGTAGACCGGGTCGGCTGATACGCTTTAAAATATTTCTATATGTTCCTTTCCTATTTCTTCTATGTCGCAGGGTTGAAACCAAGAAATATTTGTTGTTTTCCCGATGTTTCCTAACGTTTTCAATAAAACCTTCTCGTAGAAGTATTTTAACAACGCTTTCGGTCATATTAGTAGATGCTATTCGAACCGTTCCTTTTTTATCCATGTCGGCATTTCTTATAGAAGTTAATATATCGGCAATAGTGTCCCTACCCATGACGAACTATAATTATTGGTGCCTCCTAATTTTGATATAATCAACATGTTCCGTTTTTTTTTTATGTGAATTTTTGATTCTTTATTTATGAATTATGAAAAGTATATGCGTGAAACACAATCTACTAATTGATCCATTTCAGATACCCTACTATATCATGGTCTCATCTACTAGTATTTATAATACCTCAGGAGCTAATGAGACTATTTTAGTGAAATTCAACTGTCTCAATTCTCGAGCGATCGCTCCAAAAACCCGAGTTCCTTTTGGATTTCCTTCTTGATCAATGACAACTGCTGCATTGTCATCATATCGTATTATCATACCGTTGTCACGTCTGAGTTCTTTACATGTACGTACAATTACAGCTCTGATCACTTCTGATCTTTCGAGAGGCATATTGGGCACTGCTTCTTTTATTACAGCAACAATAACGTCACCAATATGAGCATATCGGTGATTACTAGCTCCTATGATTCGAATACACATCAATTCTCGAGCCCCGCTGTTGTCCGCTACATTCAAATGGGTCTGAGGTTGAATCATATCATTTTTTTTTTGAATCTGTTCTTTCAATGCAAAGGTCGAAGGAAAAAAGAAAGAAATATTGTCTGTCCAGAAATAAAGAAATCCGCGATTTTTTTTTCATCATAAATACCCCTTTGGTTCCACATCCCTATCCTGAAATAATGAATTGCGTTCGTATAGGCATTTTGCACGCAGCTATTTTAATAGCTGCTCTGGCTACAGTTTCCGATACTCCGCCCATTTCATAAAGTATTCGACCCGGCTTAACAACAGATACCCAATATTCGGGAGATCCCTTCCCCGAACCCATACGGGTTTCCGTAGGTCTTACTGTAACGGGTTTGTCGGGAAATATACGGACCCATATTTTTCCACCACGGCGCGCATATCGTGTCATTGCTCGTCGCCCTGCTTCTATTTGTCTAGATGTGATCCAAGCGGGTTCAAGTGCCTGAAGAGCATATCTACCGAAACAAATATGATTGCCTCGATAAGATATTCCCTTCATTCTTCCTCTATGTTGTTTACGGAATCTGGTTCTTTTGGGGTTATAGTTGATGGTTGTTTCTCAACCTCATCTCTACTACAGAACCGGACATGAGAGTTTCTTCTCATCCAGCTCCTCGCGAATGAAACGATTCAATAATATTACAGATACACGTGTATTTATTGAATAATACACTAAATCATGGGATTTATTGATATTGAATCTGTCACGTAGGAATCTGTATATCTTGTATATATAGCTAGACGTATATTTCTATATATAGAAGATAATGCCTTTGCTTTATTTTTATAACGAATCCTTGACCTTTACCGAATCGGCCAAAATTTTGCAATTCAATAAGGGTTTCGCGGGCGAATATTGACTCTTTCAATATTTGTTTCATTCGTAGGGTCAACCCATGGCCTCTCAGAATAAATCAATTGGTTCCTGGTTGGTTCCGCCATCCCACCCAATGAATCATTAGGATTCGTTTTCAATAGAATCTTCTGCAGTCACAGGTTCCGTCGTTCCCATAGCTTCTCCATTAATGGCTAGGCCTGAACTCTGCAATGGAGCTCCTCAATTCAAGTTCGTTCCCAAGTCAATCTCCTCAGTCTCTATTGACTCGAGGCTCTTTATTATTGGTATTTTTCCTATGAACCGTATTCATCTAATTATGGACGAATCAGTATTGATGCTTTATCACACTGCCTTTTATGAGATGATTCATAATAGACCATACATATTGGAATCATATACCATTGATATTCTCCTTCTCTCTTTCTCTCGCCCTTCCATTTACCCACATCCCTCTATTTTCGCTTCACAATCCATAATCAGATTGATTTTTCCTTTATGGAAAAAAGATTTCAGTTGCTACAACTATATGATTGACACATCATATAGTGACTGGTTCCTTGGATCTCGATAATACGAAGCAATGAGCTGGTTCTAAGTTCTATAGTTATTAGTTAGGGGCCAGTCCTTTTTTTTTTTTGAATCCCAACTCTAAAGAAAAACCAACGAGTCACACACTAAGCATAGCAATTCTACCAAATGATCAATCCAATTTTTATTCAACCCTATAGAATTAGAATTGCTCATTTTTCATTGAAGGGAAAAAGAATAGTTTGTCGTTTTTTGTTCTATCACTGGATAGAATGGCAAGGAAAGGCCCATTATTGCTCGTCTACAAATATCCAAATTTTGATGCCTAATACCCCATAGATAGTTCGAACTGTATAGGAACAATGATCAATTTTAGCTCGAATGGTTTGTAGGGGAACCCTACCTTCTCTGATCCATTCGACACGTGCAATTTCTTTTCCGTCGATACGTCCTGCAATTTGCACTTGAATTCCTTTTGTATCCGCTTGTTCAGTTAATTCAATAGCTTTTTTCATTGCTTTTCGAAAGGAAACTCTATTCTTTAATTGTAGAGCTATATATTCTGCAAGAATATTAGGTTGTCCATAAGGTTTTGCAACTCTTGTGATAGCAATGTTAAGTCTCCGGTTCACAGAATTAAATTCTTTTTGTACATTGATCTGTAATTCTTCGATTCCTCGTGTTCGACCCTCTATTAACAAATTTGGAAATCCAATATAGATTATGACCTGGATCAGATCGATTTTTTTTTGAATCTCTATATGTGCAATTCCTTCGAAACCCGAGGATATTCTCCTATTTTTTTGTACATAATTCTTGATACAATCTCGTATTTTTTCATCTTCCTGGAGACCTATGGAATAATTTTTTGGTTGCGCGAACCAAAGGGATCTATGCTTTTGGTTTTCCCCACCAAGTCGGAAACCAAGGGGATTTATTTTTTTGCCCATATTTTTCTTCTCTCTCTTTCTCCAAATATCTCTCTATTATAGGATCTTTCCATTGATCCTTTGTTTCTAAATATATATCCTGATCCGTTTTCTTTTTAGAGCTATCCCTCACTACAATAATTATATGACAGGTGGGTCTTTTTATCGGATAACTACGTCCTCGAGCCCGAGGTTTTAACCTTTTCACGATAGTACCCCCATTGACTTCGGCTTTACTAATGACTGAATCAGCTTCGTTGAAACTTTTATTGTGACTAGCATTTGCTGCTGCAGAATAAACCAATT